AAAAGTTCCTTGCCAATTTTCGACCCCGATCTCTTTTCATTTGTTTTGGGTATTACCAAACCTAGCCTAGCCTTCGTCAATCACACTAAAGCAGAGCACCCAACTATGGCAAGGCCCCCTTAAGGGTTAAGTTAGTCAATCCGGCCCGAGACGCGTTCGTTGACAAAACCGCCGTAGGAATGGAGACCCTTCAATAGAGCGGAGGCGAACTGATCAACGAGAAAGAAGCCCTACTCACTACAAACGAATATACCACAAGATCGAACTGCACTCATGCCTCTCCCGCATCAAGTTGACCGACCCCCCCCCCCTACGTACATGATTGATAGAATCACTACGTAGGTAGGGCCCTCCATTCTGATTGGTATATCATAAAAAAAAAAGCCATTTGCACCAGGCGCACTGCGCTTTCCCTTGCCCAGATGTTCGCCTTTCTAAGTAAAGTAATGGTGACCTGCCGAAGACTGGAGCCTCGTAACATGTTGACGAAGACCTCCGAACTGAGGGTTCGATCAGTAGAGGGGACGACTTTGCCTCCCCGGAAGAAGAATAGCCCCGCTCTCTAGCCGACGGATCCCGTTGATCATATAACTGGGAGGGAACGTGTCACATTAGAGGTGAACGATCAGAGATGCCCTCTAATTACCACGATGAGGCCGGTCCCTCTTTTAGTAGACTAAGCTATGAATATGAATGAAGAAATGAATGCCGGGCTCTTTCTTTCACTGCTAACCCCAAGAAGTTTCTTAATGCTGATACTTTCTGTTTCGTCGAGCCATGGGCTTGCGGTCCTCCTTTGAGTGTGGGTTCAATTGGATGAATCTGTCAAGTCAAGGTCAACGTACGTAGCAGCAAGGATGGTGCATCGCCTATTTCTCGTTCTCGCTCGGGAGCCAAAACGAAACGCCTGCTACCTACTGTACTGGACCTTCGACCAGGCATTCTACCCTTGTCGAATCGGAACCAACCACCACTGTATTGCGCTCGAACAGTTGAGCGGCCGCCGGCCAGCTACTTCCGTACACAGATATAGATTCATTCTTCGTACCTGGTCCAACTTCACAACCCTTCGCGGGTTGGTCAGAAGTCAGTCTTGTTTGGTAAGACGGAATTGGACAAAGAAAAGAGAGTGCTCGACCGGAACAACGGCCAACAAAGACCGTAATTACATAGATAACTGCTCCTCCCCTTCTCCGTCTTTAAGGCTTTAAGGCGAACCGTATGGCGGCTGGAAAGAAAGACGACCCCACCTTCTCGTAGATGGTGTCAGTGAGAGCAACTTTAGTATCCCCCGTTGACCTTCTTTTGTAGATAGAATCTTCAATGAGTGGAAACAAGCAAGCTTACTAAGAAAGGTGCTTGTTGAGTAAGGCCGGCTTTCGAGCCCAAGCCCCTTGTATAGGTTGGGTGCTTGAGCGCATGTTTCTCATATCGATCAAGGCTTTCCTTGAGTTTTCAATAAGGGGCGTGTTAGCACTCCTGCAAGAAAACGGCCTAGCTAACGCGCGCCCTTACGTTTTCTTCGCTTGCTCTGCAGTACGAGCCTCATACAGAGCTGCGCCCCTTTAATATGATGAGAAGAAGAGGGGCCGCCCTCTTTTTCTTTTCCGCACCAATCCTTATTTACTACTATATCTTTTTTTGGGTGTATAGCTCAGTTGGTAGAGCATTGGGCTTTTAACCTAATGGTCGCAGGTTCAAGTCCTGCTATACCCAACCCTACCTTACACTATACTATTAGTAAGGATGCGTAGTAGCGTTCAAAGATCACTCTTTGGCCTTTAGACTCGCTTCAGCGACTTCGCCCTTTAAGTGACAAGGGGGGTGAGGTAAGGAGTAGTAAAAGAATGGCTCGGTCATCAATAGGCCTCTCCTTATTCATTCGTTTAGGGCGGGGCTGCGGACCAACAATTCAGCAAAAGGGCTTAAAAGCTCCTTTCAGCCCTTACTCCTAAGTTGGAGCAACAAGCAACGGATTGAGCGCATCTTTCCCCTTTCTATTAGTAAGGCCTGCCATCTAGAGAGATAGAAATGGAAAGCGAAAGGACTGAAAGCGCTTGTCCAGCCTATTTATATTAACCGACTCCGATTCCCCTTCTTTCAATAGAGCTACTTCTAGTCGAATACTTTCATAAAGACCTTCTTTTTCAATGAAAGAAATTTTCCGCTAATAAAGTCACTGACATCAATTGGATCAGACTTGCTCTTGACCAGGTATTCTAGGAACGCATAAAGTAAGGTCTAACTAATATAGTCAGAGGGGGCGAGAATTGGCTTGCGGCATTCAGCTGTGAAATTAGGTGTACATCCGCTTCGCCTCCGGTTCTCAGGAAGATCCTTAACTGAAAGACATATCCCAAAATCGAATCTAAAGTCTTGTACTACGAGACTGGAAAGCTGTTAAAAGAAGTCAACTCAACTTCCCTCTCTTTCTCACCACACGGAACTCTTTTCCTTTAGTTTCTGCTTGCAAATCCTAACTTTGCCCAGTTATTCTATGGGTTAACAGCATATACACTTGCTGTTATATTGACTTCTTCTCGATTAGCAGCAGCAAACAATCACGTTTTGACTGCTTTCCGCTCGTTAACAGCACCCTCTTTTGCTTTCCTCTTCTTTGCTTGCTCTTGGTGCTGTGTCTTCCTTTGTTCTTATACTCCTTTTTTGTCTTGTTTGTTCGCATGCACACCTGTTGTTTGTTCTATTAACAGCATACATACGAAGCGGTTTTTTTCTTTTTGTTCTTGGGTAGTAATAGTGTTTTGCTCCATTACATCTCATGGCAGCAGAGGGTACTTCACAAACATCATGTTTCACTCAAAATCCCTCTCTAATCACCGCAAATTCAGTGTTCGGTTTCTCGCCAAATGACAACCTAGGCCTGCAAATTCTTCTTCATCGCTTAAATGGAAACCATTTTTTGCAATGGTCTCAGGCAGTTCAGTTGTTCCTGGGAGTAAAGAAGAAAACGGCACTTTCAGAGAGGGTCCATTTTGGAGCGCGCTCAAACACTGATGAAAGGTGATTGGAAAGCTAACAACGATCTTGTTAGCTCTTGGTTGTGAAATTCCATGGAGTCTGACGTTAACGCCAGCCTATTTTGGATGAAGTCTGCACGTTTCATTTGGGAACATGTCAATCGATTGTATTCCCGCAGCTTTGCTTCTAGGATCTATCAAATCAAGCAGTAGATATCCTCAGCCAGACAGGGAGACTGGAGCATAAATGCCTTCTATAATTAACAGATGTCGTATTGGGCCGAGCTTGAATCATACCAACCACTTCCACTATGCACATGTGGCGCACATGACACGCTTGCCACTCAAATGGAACAAGACAAACCTTGGCTGGCATGATAGATTGCCGGAATACGAGCTGATCAAAGTCCAGATCCTTGCAAATGAGCACTTGAGCAGAAGAGACAACGTCCTTCCATTTCTACTCAATAAGGAAGCAAGACAGCTTGCGATGAATAACCCCATGCTCTCATTGTGGGAAGCCAAATCATACCGTGGATCGATGTTGGGAACTTAACAGCAAACCAGATGATCTTCCCGGAAAGGCAAAGTGACTTAAGGCCGCATACGCTGCTGTAGAAAAGCCAACTATTCCACCTGAGGTTTTTGATAAGAAGCAAGCATCGTCTACTTTATCAAAAGTGCCGAACGAGATTCTCGAAGAATTCGCTCAATTCTACCTTAGCAAAAGATCAAGATCCGATGTCTCTTCTTCTCAAGAGACCCACTCTGCCAATGCCGCAGGTATCTTCACACCTAAGTCAAGTAAGAACCTCCCTTAGGTTGTTGACTCGGGAGCTTCGAACCGCCGGGTCAACTGACGACTTCTCTTATCTTTCAAACGATGTCGGTAATGTTTCAATTGCCCTTGCTAATGGTGAAACTCTTCCTATTCAAGGAACAGGAACAGTCTCACTTCCTCCTCTTTCATGTGGTCAAGTTATGGGGAGTACAGCTGACAGGGACACCGACACGGTCTTGGACTGCGATAAATGGGAGCTGCTCATGAGTTCCATTCCAGCCCCGAGACGGACAACGGAGCGGGGAGGACTCGGCATAGTGACCAGTCGACCTGCCCTGTGCCGGTTCAGCTATCATATTCAATCAAAAGGGCTCCGTCACTCAATAGAGACGTTTGAAGGAGTCTCCCCAGGGGCCGCCCTGGAGCCCACCTCCCCATTGCATCCGGGCAAATCATACCATACTGCTCATTGATTGACTAGCGCACTCCCCCGTCCCTTTTCCTATCCACAGCAGATTCCGCGTGGAGACAAAGATTTGCGGGAGAGATACCGAGCCTCGTTAGATTCCTTGGTAATTTCCACCATACATAGAATTGACCGGCCTCTGTACGCATGAGACCATTGGAATTTGGATTTTTCGCCCTTCCCCGGAAGAGGGAATTTCTTTTGATCAACCGAGTCCCTCGCTCTACTGACTTGCTTTACTAACAGCAGCACCTGCCGTGGGCTTTACTGACTAACGAGTTATCTGACGGCACCTAAGCCTAGCTCCCGGAAAGAAAACGAGGAGTTTACTACGACCCTCGGAGCTTGAGCGCTTCGCTTTCCCTGAACCAGAAGTCAACTGCAACTTGAACCTAAGAGCAAGTTTACGAAGCGAGCCCAGAAGAGCGAGGGACTCTATCACAGCACCTATCGGTGATCAACTGGCATTCTCTCTGATCTCAAACTAAAGCTACAAGCGTTAGTTCACAGTTCGGCTAGCATAAGCTGGAGTTGTAGTAGGTGCCTTCCCCGCGCCCGTGTACACCTCATCAGTCGGATCGATAAATTCAGTGTCTGCTCGATATCGAAAATCTATTGTATTATTTCTTAGTTTCACTTACATTTTAAAGTTTATTATTGTTTCATTTAAGAATTATTTTATATGAAAATATTATAATAATAATAAATAGTTTCTTGCTTTCTCTTTTATATAAAAATATTGATTGTTTTTTTCGTTATCCCAAAAAGCCGGCGT